CCTACTCCACTAGTAGCAATAGGCGTCATGGGGGAAGAAGCACTACGCTTAGGAATCAACAACACGAAAACTTTGTAAAAAAAAAATATCCTTCCTTTCTTTTCGGGATCGGGACTAACAAGAATGGTTGGGACAACAAACATCCATCTCGTTCGTATTTTTGGATACCCGTATAACCATCGAAGGCTGTTGAAGTGACTAATTCCGGGAAATTAAGCGGCGTTGAGGACAAAGATATTGTTGGAGTTACCTTTTTTTATCCAGTACCAACATACTTGATGTTAAGAAAAGATCTTTTACAGGAAGGTTGGCTAGAGATTTCTTGTAAAAACACTAGCCCTGCACAGTTGATAATGAGAAAGAATGCTGCAATCTTTTTTGATTTGATGTATTAATTTTTATCATTATACACATAAAGGAGGAGCCGTATGAGATGAAAATCTCACGTACGGTTCTGGAACGGAGATTCTTTGAACCGAATGACGACCGTAACGGATGTCGGCGCAATCTGAAGGAAATTATGCGGAAGCTTTACAGAATTATTATGAGGCTATGCGACTGGAAATTGATCCCTATGATCGAAGTTATATACTTTATAACATAGGCCTTATTCACACAAGTAACGGAGAACATACGAAAGCTTTAGAATATTATTTTCGGGCACTCGAACGAAATCCGTTCTTACCCCAAGCTTTTAATAATATGGCCGTGATCTGTCATTACGTGCGACTATCTCCACTATAGAAAGAGAAAAAAAAAAGAACGAGCAAATCGGCTAATAAATACTAGAAAAAATAGGCTTTGTACATATATATCGTCCAAAACAACGATTTTTATCAGCTGTAGCAAAGAAAAAAACTTCATAGAAGTAAAAAAAATGAAGAAATATAGATATGCCTAGATACTTTATTTTTCTATGGATAAAAGATCTAATTGATAGAGTAAGCACCGTAAAGATCAATTGGCGATGTTTTGTGCCGATACAATAAGAACTGCTTACTTATATCATGATACAATATATATCATGATACAAAAGTTAGGAATCCACTTATGTAATAAAGTCGATCCCCTAAGGTTTTGAGCAGCGGTGTAGTATCAGATCCCAAAGATAGTAAGTCTTTTCTTTCTTATGAAAAAAAGTCTTTCTCAAGGATTCTATATACTATAGAAATGGATATATCATATAGGAAAGTATATGATATATGAAATCGAGATAGTTACCTTTCAGAAAATTAGAATGAAAGTGTTAATGTCGATGTTTTATTCTTCTGAAGGTAGGAGAAAAGATAAAACTAAAAAAAAAAAAGAGATGAAACTCTTTATTAATCAAAATTCAAGTTTGAAACTTATGTAATTAACCTATTTTCTTTTGGTTAACTCCAGAAAAAGAAAACAAAATGTAACGTCAAAAGAATTGACTGCTGAGCCGTATGAGGCAGGAAACTCTCAAGTACGGTTCTAAGGGAAGGAATTTACTCACCTATTCCGACCGCGGAGAACAGGCCATTCGACAGGGAGATTCTGAAATTGCGGAGGCTTGGTTTGATCAAGCCGCTGAATATTGGAAACAAGCTATAGCCCTTACCCCTGGTAATTATATTGAAGCACAGAATTGGTTGAAGATCACAGGGCGTTTTGAATAAGAACACTCTGTTTTTTTTTTCTAATTATTTATTTTATATTTTTTTTTATATTATTTATTTTATATTTTTTTTATATTTATTCTATTTCGATTTTCTTTTTATTTTTTATTATTTTTTTCTATTATATATATATATATATATTTTATTTTAATATATTTATTTTATTTTAATTTGTTGTAATTAATTGTTTGTTGTCTCCATCAGTCCAATAAAACGGATCATTTCTAATTTCTATAGGCTATGGGAACAGCCAATCAAAAAAAATTTCATTATATCCCTTCTAAAATCGTTCTATTTCGTCTGGTATTTCGTAGAGATAAATAATATGTGGATACAGTAGAGAATTCCCCCCTTTTCTGTTATTCAAACTAAAATTTAAACTAAAAAAAGAGACCCTCAAAAACTAAATAGAAATACCAATATGTCCTCTAGCAATGCTAATGACTGCTCACGTGATTGGAAATAGAGTGCATAATAATATCTTCTATTTAAGAAAGAAAATGAAATTAGTTCCATCTAGGAATTTCTAATTTAAATCTGAATCCACTAGGTTGCACAAAAAAATTATTGAATTGAAATTCAAAGTCCAGAAAGGGTTTTAGAAGATTCAAAAGGGTCCGTTGAGCGCCTCTCTCCTATGTCATAATAGATCTGAACACTTGCCCCGGATTTACTTCCGAATCATAATTGTTCTAGTGAATAACTAAAGAAAATAGATTAAAGAAAATATAGAATAGATAGGTGGGAGATAGAAGAGAAAGAAACTCAATATAAACATCTCTCATAAGTTCACTTATTATGTGTTATATTGGCAAGTCTCTTTGTATGTGTTGTCCGGAAGGAGGAGGACTCAATGA